GTCAACTTTTTCTTCATAGCTATAGCTGCAAGTTACCATGACATAATAGATCGGTGACCCGACATTTAGAGAAAGCGAGAGTAGAGATTTTCAATCATGGAAATAAAAAAATCGATAAAGAAAAAGAGCCGGCTATCGGAATCGAACCGATGACCATCGCATTACAAATGCGATGCTCTAACCTCTGAGCTAAGCGGGCGGATATAAGAGCAATAGTGTATAGGAAACTATCGGATCTTAGCTATTACCTAGTGATTCTTCTTCTTTTTTTATTTCATTTATTGATTCTTTAAATTTATTCTATTTCTTAGTTATTAGTTATATATTTTAGATTCTATTTAGAAAATAGAAAAGAAAACTATTTAGATATGAAAACTATTTAGATATAAAGAAATTCGATATCTAAATAGAAATAGAAATTCAATTCATATATATGAATATGAAATAAAATATCAATATATCAATGAAATTAGAATTCGAAATGAAAAAAGAAAAAGAATGAATATCGACCGTTCCACTATTTCAAATCACACTGTAAAAATGAAGGAGGAGGAAAGGCATATATATATGTGGGATATATCTATCCATATTGAATTGCGGATACATCAATGATAGAATCATTTCGTATTGAAACAAATAGGGTTCATCCAATAGAGATGAAATGATAGAATATAGAATAGGGGGTGGGCAAAAAAAAGAAAATAGCAGCATACACTTTTTCGATATAGGAATCATTACCTAATGAATTCAATAGTGCCAAGATCAATGAAAGAAGTGGATGGAATTACAACTGGATCCTTGTCTCAAAGGAAAGGGGGATATGGCGAAATTGGTAGACGCTACGGACTTGATTGTATTGAGCCTTGGTATGGAAACCTGCTAAGTGGTAACTTCCAAATTCAGAGAAACCCTGGAACTAAAAATGGGCAATCCTGAGCCAAATCTTTGTTTTGAGAGATGGAAAATGAGAGGGATAGGTGCAGAGACTCAATGGAAGCTGTTCTAACGAATGAAATTTACTACGTTACGTTAGTAGTTAAAATCCATTTCTATCGAAATGACAGAAAGGATAACCTTATATACCTAATACGTACGTATACATACTGACATAGCAAACGATTAATCACAACCCAAATCTTCTATTGAATCCTATTCTGTATCTCTATATATGAAAATAGAAATCTTCTATTTCTATTCTCTTTGAAGTTGAAAAAAGAATCGAATTCGAATATTCAGCGATCAAATGATTCATTCCAGAGTTTGATAGATCTTTTGAAGATTAATCGGACGAGAATAAAGAGAGAGTCCCATTTTACATGTCAATACCGACAACAATGAAATTTATAGTAAGAGGAAAATCCGTCGAATTTGAAAATCGTGAGGGTTCAAGTCCCTCTATCCCCAATAAAAAGCCCATTTTACTTCCTCGCCTCGCTCTTTATTTATCCTCATCCTCTTTCTTTTTTTTTCATCAGTGGCTCAGTTCAAACAAAATTCAATATCTTTCTCATTTCATTCACTCTGTTCTTTCACAAATGGATTCGAATAGAAATCCTCGTATCTTCTTCCAATCCAATCTCATTTGTTTTGTATAGTACGATATGAACATATATGTTCAAGGAATCTCCGTTATTGAATCATTCATAGTCCATATCTTTTTCCTTACATTTACAAAGAAAGTCTTCTTTTTGAAGATCTAAGAAATTAAGGGGCTAGGTCCAATTTGTTAATATTTTCTTTTTTAGTTCTTTTCATTGACATAGATATAAGTACTCTGCTAGGATAATGCACGGGAAATGGTCGGGATAGCTCAGTTGGTAGAGCAGAGGACTGAAAATCCTCGTGTCACCAGTTCAAATCTGGTTCCTGACACGTGAATAATGTATCGGATAGATATTCATACCTCATACAAATGAAATTAATTCATTGAGACGGATCGGGATAGATATTCTTTACTTTCTTTTTCATTTTTATTTTTTCCTCTCTGTTCATACTTTTCTTATTCCAAAAGTATGTTAGATTTTCGTATATATATCAAATCTAAAAGCTCAAAAAAAAATGAGCTAAAAGGATTCAATCAAAGAGTGGAAGGATAGGAATAGAAAGGATGTATTTCAGACACAGTACAAATAAACTCCGATTCTTCTCATTTTGCATTTCTTCATTTTGTCTCTTCTGTCTTTTCTTTCAAATTTCATATCTTTTTTTCACTCTTGCTCAAGTTACTTTGTGGGGTCCCCACTAAGTGATGTGCGCGGTACAAAGTTCATGGTGCAGAATTCTTTTGAGTCATCCTATTGTTTCTGCTCATACGAAATGTATATTATATGATATCTTCCCGATTGGGGAATAGCAATGAGAGCCTCTTTTTCTTTTTTTATTTTAGCCCCTCCACAATACGAATTAAAGTCCAGTTACTCTGTTTCATCTAGAAGGAGAATGCCAAGATGCTCATTGATTGAGATTGAAATGAAATCTGGAGTCATGTCGTATAAGTAAA